ACGAATCTGCCCAGCTGGACTTACTAATGGGATGCCCTAATGTGTTACAAAATTTCACTTTAGCCAACGATCCTATCATTGGAATAATTGGAAATAATGTATCAAGCTTCTTCATAGCATTATCCATTAAAAATGAATTTTCTAACAATTGACTCCGTACCACTGAAATATTTGGTCGTATGCTTGAAAGATAACCCAAAAAATCAAAGGAATGCTTGGATAATTGGTTTATATGGATTCGTCCTGGTTGAGACCATACATAAAAATGACATTGCCAAAAATTGACAAGATAATATCTCCACTTATTCATCAGAATAGGAGTATCTTTTGATACCAGAATTGATTTTCCTTGATAGCTAACATACTGTATAAAAGGATCCTTGAAGAACCATAAGGTGGCCGGAAATAAGACTTCTTCAACAGGATATTTTATTTTTTCATAAAAACGTATTCGCTCAAAAAAGACCCCAAAAGAGGTTAATCGTAAATAATTAGATTGGTTACGGAGAAAAAGTAAAATGGATTCGTATTCACATACATAAGAATTGTATAGGAGCAAGAATAATCTTTGATTACTTTTTGCAAAAATGGATTTTGGGGGAGTAATAAGAGTATTCCAACTATAATACTCGTGAAGAAAGAGCCGTAATAAATGTAAAGAAGAGGGATCTTTCACGTAGTAGCGAAGGGTTTGAACCAAGATTTCCAGATGGATGGGGTAGGGTATTAGTACATCTGATGCATAATTTAAATGTGGAAATTTGTCCTCGAAAAAGGGAAATATTGAATGAATTGATCGTAAATTATAAGATTTTACGGTTTCTGTCTCCTCTAAGGAGGATACTAATCGTAGGGAAAACGGAATTTCCGCAATGACTGCAAATCCCTCCGATATCATTTGAGAATACAAATTTTTGGGGTACCCCAAAAATTTATTTTGATTAGAATCATTAACGGAAATAATCAAATGATTCTGTTGATACATTCGACTAATTAAACGTTTTATAATTAGTAAACTGGGTTTCTTGTCATAACCTACATTATCCAATAAAACGGATCTATTTAAACCACGATCATGAGCAAGGGCATAAATATACTCCCGAAAGATAAGTGGGTATAGTAAATCGTGTTGCTGAGATCTATATAATTCGAAATATCCTTGAAAGTCTTCCATTTAAAATTCAATTTTGAATCAGAAAAGAAATAGATAATTTATTGGGTTATCAAATGATACATAGTACGATACAGTTAAAACAAGGTATTTATAGTAAGAAAAAACTAGATACCTCGGAAACAAGTCAAACTCATCAACGGACTCTCTAGAACCTCCCCGTCCTTTCCATATAATAGATTTATGTTCATTTATAGGATAACAAGATAGTTAGAAGCCCTTTATTTTATCAATCCAATCGCTCTTTTGATTTTGAAAAAAGAAATCTCTTTATCAATATACTACCTTCTTCTACACATTTATCTCTACCCCATAAAGGGGAATAGCTAATAGTTAGGACTCATAAGAAATTTCTAATCCATTCATCGGAAAAGCTTTTCCCGCATTAGGCACTAATATATTTTTAACATCTAATTAGATGGGGTAATCATTCAAAAATTAAGAACAGAAGCTCGTTACTTTGTTATTTCCCTAGAATTGGAACCTCTAGTAAGGCTCTACCCATTTATTCACTCGACCCCCCCCAAAAAAAAATTCTTTTTTTAATTGAAGTGAAACAATTGAAATAAGATTTTGGACCTATTCAGTAAGAAAGAATGAAATATTCTCAGAATTATCCATTGCTACGACATGCTGCTTTTTCCATTGATTCTTTTCAGGATCAGTCGTGGTCTTACAAACTCTACCGATGGTATGGACGAATCTGTTTCTTCATACAAATGTGTAAAAGATGCTAGCCGCACTTAAAAGCCGAGTACTCTACCGTTGAGTTAGCAACCCAAATAAACAAATTAGAATGTGTAGATACAATCAGAATCCCAATAAATAACTAAATTGAATGGCACAACACAATCAAACCATTAAAAAAACAATGAAAAAAAAAACTCTAACCCGCTTTAAACATAATAAAAATGAACAAATCCGACGAAAATACAAAAATTCTCAAATAAAAGAGAAAATAAATTCAAAGATTTTCAAATATTTATAGACCGCTCTCTCTTCTCTTATATTATATTATCCATTAATTTAGTATATATCGAGTTTGATTGATTTAAATCTTAATCAAAAAAAACTTCCTGTATGACAGAAAATCTAAGAAGATTATTTGAATGAAATAAAATCTACGGAACAGGGATAAATAGATCCCCTTATCCACGATCGGATTATATTTATTTGATACACTGTTGTCAATATTAATATTGACAAAAGCGTAAGCATACAAAAGATAAAACAAATTCTAAATGGAACTAACAATTTTGATTTCAATCAATTCAAATTAAATAATTTGAATTGAAATATAAAAAAAAGAAGGACTTATGTTGGATTGGCACTATATATATATAGAATATTAAGTGAAAGACTTAATTAAGGAAGACGGGGGAGAAGTAGAAAAAAAAAACGAAGTTTATTCAATAACTAAAACTAAAATGGTTTAGTCCTTTGTTTTTTTTGTTCATAGAGTTCCAACGAAAATCATCCCATCGGGTGTAATGTCAAATTTTTATGTCTATAGACCACATTACTTCTACGTCTATGTCATTTCTTATTTATTCACTTGATCTTTTTTTCTATTTTATTAATTGAATTTTGTTTGTTGATTAAGGCGAAGTTCCGTAAAAACCCCTGCCTTTTTTAAAATATCACGAACAGTTCCTGTAGGTTGAGCGCCTTTTTCAAGGAAGTATAGAATAGCAGGAACATTTAAATAAATTTGATTGTTTATCGGATCATAAAAACCCACTTTACGAAGATCTCTTCCCTCTCGTCGGGATCGAACATCAATTGCAACGATTCGATAAATGGCTCATTGGGATAGATGAACAATACCCCCCCCTAGAAACGTATAAGAGGTTTTCCCCTCGTACGGCTCGAGAAAATTCTAAATTATGTCTATGGATAGAATTACAATATCCAATATATCCATAAAATCATCAAATTAATTAGACTATTGATTTTAGTCCTTTTTTCTTATTCTTACCCCACAAAAAAATTAGTCGTATTTGTACCCTCATAACTCAAGTTGGATAACTCTGAAATAACTCAAAAGAGAAACCCTTTATTTTATTTTAGATACTGCATCTATTGAGTGGTCTCTAACCCTTTAATTGCCTGTCTTCTTTAAGAATCCATTTTGATTCTTCATTCTGATCTAGTTGTTCAGACAATTGAAAATGGTATTTCCTTGTTCCAGGATCTTTGCCTTGAATCATTGGGTTTAGACATTACTTCGGTGATCTTTAAATCCTTTCAAAACGGCAGCAACATACCATTTTTTGTGATTTCTTTATGTCAAAGAATCATACGAGTGTTTGATTCCTGCGTAATACACTTTTTGATTTGATCGAAAGAGTTTTGCCAATTTCAACAAATCTTCCCTTTGAATTGGAAATTTTCTCGAATGGGCCCCTTTTAGTTTATGTATCAAAATATACTTACGAAGTTGTTCCAATTTGTTGATTGATACTAACCCTAGATTCTTGCCTCTGAAAAATAAAAAAAAAAAGACTTTCTACTCGAGCTCCATCCTATACTATATTCCCCCCCCCCCCCCCCGGAATAGAACAAATGATGTCGAACCAAGAGCACTTTCATTCCTATAATAAATATATATAAAAGTGGTGGATGTAAGACTCCACAGCGGATCATGTCCTTCAAGTCGCACGTTGCTTTCTACCACATCGTTTTAAACGAAGTTTTACCATAACATTCCTTCAGTTTGGAACCCATATGTAATTGATTCAATTATGAAATCGTGAATAATCATTGGTTCGGTTGGTACATAGTAATCTATACCTTTTTCTTCTATATGAAAAAAGGAGAGTCTCAGCAAGAATAAATCAATTTAACCCCTTTTTTAGATTAATGGAGATTAATAGAATTTAATCTTGGAAATTCTATAAAAATAAAAAATAGAAATCCCCCCCCTTTTTTTATTATTTTGATTTTTTTATTGTAAAAATCAAATTAGTTAACTAAATTATAACTGATATAACAGGAATAAATATAATACGAAGAAATGAAATCAAGTTATTTTAAATCTGTATCTTCAAGTAACATAATAGTGATAGAATAAATTCAACAATTTCACACTTCTTCAAGTACCAAGAACTTATACTTATAAGCGGTTCGTTCCAACGATTTAATTGATTGAAAAATCTCCTATCCGATATAATTATTTGCATTTTGTAAAACATAAAGTTTTACAACAAGGACCTTTCGTTTTTTATCATCCGTTTATGATTAGTAAGAGAGAGATAAATTCATATTGGAATAAACAGTATGTGATTAAAAAAAGATAGATAAAAAAACACTGATATAAGACAAGATTGAAATTTTATGTTGTTATTTTTTCATATTTATACTGTAAAATCATTGTTATTTAACGAATTGCAACTGAATTCAATTTCCTATTTCATATGCGTGTTATTTGAACTCAACCAAATTTGTGAAAAAGATATGATTCCGCCGATTATTAAAAAATAAAATAATAATTACATTCTATACCAATATTCGATTCTTAATCTTAATACAGATTATCTTAATACAGAAAGCTGTTCTAAAAGGCAATCTTTATATATATCTTTATATATATTATATTTTATTATGATATATTATTTTATATATTATTATGTTAATATAATAATTATATTATAATATATATACTGGGTATGCTCTGGGACGGAAGGATTCGAACCTCCGAATAGCGGGACCAAAACCCGTTGCCTTACCACTTGGCCACGCCCCATTTATTTCTATTCGATACTAATAAACACTAATATTGGTACGGGTTATTCGTCAACTCCAGTCTAAATATCTATTATCTATTATTTCGAAAATGGATTATTAGCATTTTTCTACATGGAAACTATACATGTAGACAGAGAATTAAACTAAATTTATTGATCATTACATATAATTCAATTAAGATATTGTACGAAAGTATTATTTATTCTATTCTCTTTTGATTTGAGATATAGAAGAATTTTTGATTGGGTGAATTCAAATAAAAGAAAGTTTTTTCGTCTATCTTATTTTATTTTTATTCATTTTTTTTTCTTCTATCAATAATAACATATCTATAATAATAAAAAACTTAATCAAAATAAATACAATTATCCCCAAAAACAAAATGTTTGTTATGCTTAATATTTTTAGTTTGATCTGTATCTACCTTAATTCTGCTCTTTATTCCAGTAGTTTTTTCGTCGCCAAATTGCCCGAAGCCTACGCTTTTTTGAATCCAATAGTCGATATTATGCCAGTGATACCCCTGTTCTTTTTTCTCTTAGCCTTTGTTTGGCAAGCTGCTGTAAGTTTCCGATGATATTTTTAATAAAGTCCCAGACAAATTCATGATTTATTCGAAAAAAAATCAGGTATAGGTATGTAGTATAGTAGTATAAAAGTGGAGAATCTATTCTCTTTTTTCCTAAAAAAATCTTGGAGATTGTGTAATGCTTACTCTCAAACTATTTGTTTACACGGTAGTGATATTCTTTGTTTCTCTCTTTATCTTCGGATTCCTGTCTAATGATCCAGGACGTAATCCTGGACGTGAAGAATAAAAAATAAGGTTTTCTTTGCTTGATTTTTAACTGTTATTAGTAAGATTTTATCTATTCCACTTTTTTAATTATTAATTTATAACTAGTAATAAAAAAATAGCTCGCGATAAATTAGAAAAAAAATACCAAGTCATCAACGAAAACGGAAAGAGAGGGATTCGAACCCTCGGTACGAAAAACTCGTACAACGGATTAGCAATCCGACGCTTTAGTCCACTCAGCCATCTCTCCTCCCAATTGAAAAAGGATAATACTATGTTACATTATAAAAAATAAGGCTTGAAAACGCCCGTCATAGTATATACTCTTATTTTTTGATTTCGTCCGAAGGGGCTTTTTAGTTCCACGGCCCGGCCTGGTCAGTCCTTAGCCGGGCCCGCCCTTTTGTTCCAACAAATCATAAATAAAAAGATTTAGAAAATTGAAAAAAAAATAATAATAAATAAAAAAATATCAATATCTATGATATAGAATCAAAGTGCTATTTCTTTCTTAGTCAGTCCTTTTATTCCGGTTTAAATAAGAAAAGAGGAACTCTCGTTTCTTACCACAATCTATTTTTGTGTTATGGATTAAGTTCGAGACAAAAACCTCGGGCAAAAAAGCACTTGTTATTTAGTTATTAAAATAAAATGAATACTCCTTTCCGAATCTCATTAGGTCCTCTGATACAAATACAAAAGGTAAATACTCTAGTTTTCATAATTTTTTTCTGATCTTTTGTTTTAGTTTTGTGATTAAGGTCGACAAAAGGCCCATTTAGATACAATAATCTGATTGTAGCGGGTATAGTTTAGTGGTAAAAGTGTGATTCGTTCTATAATCCTTTATATAGTTAAAGGGTCTTTCGGTTTGATTAATATTCATTCCGAACAAAAACTTTAGTTCTTAAAAGGATTGAATCCTTTCCCTCTCAATGAAAAATTCGAGGAATAATATAAATTCTCGTGATTTTTATCCAAGAATCAATTTTAAATTGAAAAATTGGATTATGAGATTACGAAACATAATTTTTTTATTGGATCAATACTTCCAATTGAATGAGTATAAGTAAAGGACCCATGGATAAAGATAAAAAGCGTATTTCTAATCGTAACTAAATCTTCAATTTTTCATTTCTGTAGGGGAAATTGAAGCAAAACAGCTATTAAATAATGTCTTTGGTTTACTAAAGACATCGAAAAATTGTTTTAGCTCGGTGGAAACAAAACGCTTTTCCTAAGGATTCTTTCAAATAGAAGTAGAGAACGAAGTAACTAGAAAGATTGTTAGAATATAACACCCCCTTTCTATAGGGATCGTCTATAAAGCGGGTTGTTCTGAATAGATTCAGACATAAAAGCTGACATAGACGTTATGGGTCAGATTTGTTATTTCGTTCATATCTGAATCTGGGAATTTATCCACCTTCCATAAAGGAGCTGAATGAAACCAAAGTTTCACGTTCAGTTTTGAATTAGAGACGTTAAAAATTATGAATCAACGTCGACTATAACCCCTAGCCTTCCAAGCTAACGATGCGGGTTCGATTCCCGCTACCCGCTTTTACTTTATCGTTATAATTTTGAATATTCTAAAAATGAAATATTTAATTATTTTAAATATTAAATAAAAAGGGTTGAATGAATCTAATTAATGTAATACATTATTGACTTGAATACTAAATTCGTGGAATTCTTTCAACTACTTTTCCGAACAAGAAATATGAAAATTGGAGTGAAAAGCGTCCATTGTCTAATGGATAGGACAGAGGTCTTCTAAACC